ATATTTATAGAAAAATGACTTTTTTCAACAAATCACAAAGACATTGGAATCTTATACTTCATTTTTGGATTTTGATCAGGAATACTAGGACTTTCACTTAGAATAATTATTCGTCTAAACCTACGTGTTTCTATAAAACTATACGTTAGAAATGACCAATTTTATAATTCTATTGTAACAGCACACGCTTTCATTATAATTTTTTTCACAGTTATACCAATTATAATTGGTGGATTCGGAAATTGATTAGTTCCCCTTATATTAGGAGCACCTGACATAGCGTTCCCACGACTGAACAATATAAGTTTCTGACTTTTACCACCTTCTTTAACTCTTTTAATTATAGGAATATATAAAGAAGGAGCTGGAACAGGATGAACAGTTTATCCTCCCCTCTCTACATTTTATCACTCAGGACCATCAGTAGACCTAACAATCTTTTCTCTACACCTAGCAGGAATTTCATCAATTCTAGGAGCATTAAATTTTATTACAACAATTATTAATTTAAAAACGAAAAAACTATCAGCAGAAAAAATCAGATTATTTGTTTGATCAGTTATACTAACCGCAATCTTACTATTACTCTCACTCCCAGTTCTTGCAGGTGCAATTACAATACTATTAACAGATCGAAATTTAAATACATCTTTTTTTGATCCTAGAGGAGGTGGAGACCCTGTTCTTTACCAACATTTATTTTGATTCTTTGGACATCCAGAAGTATACATTTTAATTCTGCCGGGATTTGGATTAATTTCTCATATTATTACTCAAGAAAGAAATAAAGAAAGAACTTTTGGTTTACTTGGAATAATTTACGCCATAATAGCAATTGGATTTTTAGGATTTATTGTTTGAGCACACCATATATTTACAATTGGAATAGACGTAGATACACGAGCATACTTTACATCAGCAACAATAATCATTGCTGTGCCAACTGGAATTAAAATTTTCAGATGGCTTGCTACTTTTTGTGGTGCAAAAACAGATTTAAAAATCTCAACACTTTGAAGAATCGGATTTGTTTTCCTTTTCACCTTGGGGGGTTTAACTGGGGTTATACTTTCTAATTCTTCAATCGATATTGTACTACACGATACTTATTATGTTGTAGCTCATTTCCATTATGTTCTTTCAATAGGTGCAATTTTTGCAATTTTTGCTGGATTTATTCATTGATACCCTTTATTCACAGGATTAACCCTAAACAAAAAATGACTAAAAATTCACTTTTACATTATATTCTTTGGTGTTAATACAACATTTTTTCCACAACACTTTATAGGATTAATAGGAATACCACGACGATATTCTGATTACCCATTTCTATTCGAAATTTGAAATAAAATTTCAAGATTTGGATCTGTGGTTAGATTAATTGCAACAATCTATTTCATTTTTATTATATGAGAAAGAATAACAAGAAAACGTATTCCAATCATAATTAATAAAAATAGATGATCAATTGAATGAAACAAATCAACACCAACAAAAGAACACTGCTTCTCAGAAAACCCTAAATTGTTTTTCTAATAATAATTTTTTTTTTAACAATTTTAACCAGATTAACTGTAACATTCATACTTATAATAATTTCATTATTAATCTCAAAAAAAAGAAATAAATTACGAGAAAAATTAATTCCATTCGAATGCGGATTCAATTTTTTTAACTTTGCCCGAATACCATTTTCCATACAATTCTTCCTAATCGCAATTATCTTTATTATCTTTGACGTAGAAATCATTCTTATCGTACCTTTAATTCCCAGAATATTTAAAACAAACATCTTTAAATGAACAACAACAAGAATAGCATTCTTGGTAATTTTAATCTTAGGAATTTTAATTGAATGAAAAGAAAAAACATTTGAGTGAAAAAAATACTTTAGTAGTAAAAAATAATACAATGATATTAAAAATCATTAATGAGATACCTCTCCTAAAGTAATGTTTTATTTCAATATCTTTATAAATTCCTCAAGAATTACAATTTCAGTCATAGAAGAATTTCATGACTACACTAATCTTTTTCTTACAATAATTATTACATTCATTTTAATAGTTATTGTTCGTTTAATTACATCAAAGTTTACAAATTACAACTTTAAAGAAAACACAAATTTAGAAATTATTTGAACAATCTTACCAATTTTTATTTTAATTTTTATTGCCTATCCTTCTCTATACTATCTTTACTTATTTGATTTAAGAATAAACCCCTCTGTTACAGTAAAAGTATTTGGAGCACAATGATACTGAATTTATGAAAATTTTGATTCTAATTCTGGTAACTCCTATAGATCCTACATAATTCCAGATAATGAATTAATTAAAGACCAATTAGGAAATTTAGGATGACGACTTTTGATAACTGACACTCGTTTAATTGTTCCATTCGGAACAGAAGTACAATGTCTTACAACTTCTTTAGATGTTATTCACTCTTTTTCAATTCCAGACCTAGGAGTAAAAGTTGATGCAATTCCAGGACGTCTCAACTCAGTTAATCTAAAAACAACTAAACCTGGTGTTTTCTATGGTCAATGTGCAGAAATTTGTGGTACAGGACATTCTTTTATACCAATTTGTATAGAAGCTGTTTAACCTAAATATTAAATTCTATGTTTCTATTGTATAAAGCAAATCTATTTTCCAAATAGAAAGACGGATTTTCCGGTAACATAATCTTAAGTAAGTTAAAAAAACTATTGAACTTTTAATTCAATTTTACTAAAAAGTCTTAAGATTTCTAAAGAAAATACCAAAAATCCCATATCACTTAGTTACTCGAAGACCGTGACCAATTTTAGCATCATTCCAGCTTTTTAACACAGTGTTTTCAACAGCAAAAACATTTAATGGTTATCCTTCCCCATTTCTGTTTTTTTTAAATTTAGGATTAATAATTTTAATTTCATGAAACTGATGACGAGACATCATCCGTGAATCAACATTCGAAGGATCACACACAAAAGAAGTTATCACAGGATTAAAACTTGGAATAATATTATTTATTACATCAGAAGTATTTTTTTTCTTATCTTTCTTCTGAGCCTTTTTCCATTCTTTTCTCTCACCTGACATTTTTATTGGACAAATATGACCCTGCAAAGGAGTGAAATCGTTTAATCCAATAGGAATTCCTCTTATAAACACACTAATTTTACTTAGTTCAGGAGTAACCTTAACATCTGCCCACCATTTCATAATAATAGGAAAAAAAAATAAATGCAATCAACTTCTAGCTACAACAATTTTTTTAGGATTTTACTTTACATTCCTTCAATTTATTGAATACCAAGAGGCATCTTTCACCATTTCAGACTCAGTTTATGGGTCTACTTTCTTTATAGCTACAGGGTTTCACGGTTTACATGTATTAATCGGAACAATTTTCTTAACAGTATGTCTCATACGAACAATAAAAAACCATTTTTCTTCCTACCATCATTTTGGATTTGAGGCAGCAGCATGATACTGACATTTTGTAGATGTAGTTTGATTATTCCTTTATATTTTTATTTATTGACTAGCTAAATAAAAACTTTATATTAGTTAAAACCAAAATAGAGGTAAACTACTGTTAATAGTTTTATTGAATAAAATTCTAACTAAATAAATCTTAAAAATTAGTTATATAATTTTAAAACATTATATTTTCAATATAAAATTAGTGAAAATCATTTATAATTAAATAAAAACGGCCAAAAATGGCCCAAAAACGACCAAAAATGGCCCAAAAATGGCCAAAAATGGCCCAAAAACGGCCAAAAATGGCCCAAAAATGGCCCAAAAATGGCCAAAAATGGCCCAAAAACGGCCAAAAATGGCCCAAAAATGGCCAAAAATGGCCCAAAAATGGCCAAAAATGGCCCAAAAATGGCCAAAAATGGCCCAAAAATGGCCAAAAATGGCCCAAAAACGGCCAAAAATGGCCAAAAATGGCCCAAAAATGGCCAAAACCCCAAACTTGGGGGTAAAATAAAAAAAAAGAGAGAGAACAAAAATCCGAACCCAGAGCAGCATTTTAGTTTTTTTTTTTTTTTTTTTTAAATTCTTACGATAATTATTCCCGAGTATTATTTATTATTTATTATATATATTTTTTTTTTTCCATTTTGAAGCACTCATAAAAACAAAAATTTTTGTGTGAAGTCAAGCTTTTAAATTAACTTTATTATTAGAAAAAAAAATTCCCCCAAAATACTAATTCAAATTCAGAAAAGGAGTTTATCCATTTGTAATATCCAAAATTACTATTTTAACCTTAAATTATTTTCTGTTATCAAAGGATGCCTGATAAAAAGGAATATTTTGATAGAATATCTTATGGAAACAATATTTCCTCCTTTGAAATAATCAAATTCAATAAAATTTATAAACATCCAATTTTCGAAATTATTAACGGGTCTTTAATTAAGCTTCCATCTCCTAAAAACATTTCATTAATATGAAATTTTGGATCAATTCTAGGAGTATGTTTAATAATCCAAATTGTTAGTGGACTTTTCTTAGCTATACATTATGTTCCTAACACACAGATAGCATTTCAGAGAGTAATTCACATTTGCCGAGATGTAAATATAGGATGATTTATCCGAATTTTACACGCTAATGGAGCATCTATATTTTTTACATGTATATTTATTCACATCGGACGAGGACTTTACTACGAATCTTTTGTTTTGTTAGAAACATGAAATTTAGGCGTAGTAATCTTTTTATTAACAATAGCATCAGCCTTTTTAGGTTATGTTCTTCCATGAGGACAAATATCATTTTGAGGAGCAACAGTAATTACAAATCTATTATCTGCAGTACCTTATTTAGGTCAAATGCTTGTATATTGAATTTGAGGGGGATTTTCAGTTGATAACTCAACACTTAATCGATTCTTTGTATTCCACTTTATTTTACCATTTGTTGTTTTAGTAATAGTAGTTATACATCTATTTTTCTTACATATAAAAGGATCTAATAACCCATTGGGAATTTCAAGAAAATCTTACAAAATTCCATTCAGACCATTTTTTTCACTTAAAGATCTGATAGGATTTATAATATTTTTTTTAATTATTATTTTCATTATCTCATTTTATCCATATTATTTAGGAGACCCAGATAACTTTGTGATTGCTAACCCTATAGTAACTCCTATTCATATTAAACCCGAATGATACTTTCTATTTGCTTATGCAATTCTACGTTCAATTCCTAACAAATTAGGAGGTGTAATTGCCCTTCTTATATCAATCCTAATTTTAATAATTATTCCATTTATAAAAAAAAGAAAAAAAATTCAAGGAAATCAATTTAACTTAAAGAAACAAATTATCTTTTGAATTTTAGTAATAACATTTTTTTTGTTAACATGAATTGGAGCTCGACCAGTGGAAGAGCCTTTTGTTTTAATTGGACAAATTCTGACAGTTGTCTACTTCAACCTTTTTTTTATTTTAAGTTTAATTTAGTAAAAGAACCAAAGTTCATAAATAAATTTACAGTTTATCATCTTTTTTAGATTATTTTACTATCATAGAATGTAAACACCTATGAAATAAAAAGATCATTCTACTTACAAAAAAACTTATTCTTTTTTTCATTAATTAGAAGAATTACAATTTGTTTTTCTTGTAATTCCTTCATTATAATATGAATAAGAATAGAAATTAATTTGTTTTCTTTTATCCCATTAATTTCCATTGAACAAAAAAAAATAAGAGAAAAGTCAAGAATAATATACTTTTTAATCCAAAGAATTTCTTCAAGAATTTTTTTAATTGCGTTTTCAATAAATTTAAATAACATAAAAAGAATTATATCAATCTTTTTAATTTTATCAATCTTTATAAAACTAGGTTTATTTCCTTTCCATTTTTGAATAATTTCAGCAATTGAAGGAATGTCCTGAAATACCGCCTTTTTACTTATAACCATTCAAAAAATTATCCCAATTACAATCTTGAGATTTTTAGTTAAACAAAACTTTATTATTTTATTCTGTTTATTAAACTCCCTTATAGCCTCCATTAGAGGAATAACCATATTTTCTACTCGAAAGATTTTAGGATTCTCCTCTATTAATCATCTTAGACTGATGTTAATTTCAATACTTCTATCAAAAAAAATTTTTAAAATTTATTTTTTAGTTTACTCTTTTATAACTTTAACAGCTACCAAAACTATAAAAAGAACAAAAATTAACTTCTTATTTCAAACAATAACAAACTTTAAAGAAAACAAAATCAATAACCTGTCTATTCTAATTATCTTTATAAGCATAGCAGGTATTCCTCCATTCTTAGGATTTATACCAAAAATAATAACAATTATGATTATAATAAAAAGAGAGATACATTTAACAACTCTTTTAATCCTTATTTTTAACACTTTAGCTATATTTTTTTATATGCGAATAACAATAAACAACATTTTAATAAATTTAAATTTAACAAAAATAAAACAATCAAAAAAGAAAATTAAATTTCCTCTATTCCTTTTAACTTCACCAGCTTATCTTCTACTGCTATGAAATTTTAAGTTAAATAAAACTATTAATTTTCAAAATTAAAATTAAAAAAAATTAAATTTCAATAATAATAATCCAACTAATTTCATTAATCACAATTTTAATTTTTTCTTTAGTAAGAGTTGCGTTTATTACTCTCTTAGAACGAAAAATTTTAGGATATATACAAATTCGAATAGGACCAAATAAAGTAGGACCCACAGGAATTTTACAACCTATATCTGATGCAATTAAACTTTATTCAAAAGAAATCAATTGACCTACCCAATCAAATTCAATTCCATTTTTTTTTTCTCCTTGTTTAAGGCTAACCCTAGCTTTAATAATATGTTTAATTATACCCTACTTAAAACCAATTTTAAACATAAAAATAGGTTTATTAATATTTTTATCAATTTTAGGTTTAGGAGTATACCCAATCTTAGTAAGAGGTTGATCATCAAACTCAAATTATTCTTTAATTGGAAGAATACGAGCATTGGCACAAACAATTTCATATGAAGTATCTTTAGTTTTTATTATTTTAGGAACAATATTTATTTCCTCATCAATAAGATTTTACTCAATCGTTAAAACCCAAAAATTCTTTATATTTTTTATATTTTTAATTCCATTTTATACCTGACTATTCTCCACAGTAGCAGAATTAAATCGAACACCATTCGATTTTGCTGAAGGTGAAAGAGAACTAGTTTCAGGGTTTAACACAGAATACAGAAGAAGAAGGTTTGCAATTATTTTCATAGCCGAATATTTAATAATTTTAATGTTTAGAAGATTCACCAGAATAATATTTATTTGTGGAAATACAAACTTATTTACAATAATAAAAATTATAGCTTTTATATATTTCTTCATCTGGATTCGAGCTACCCTTCCTCGTTATCGATATGATAAACTTATAAATCTTTCATGAAAATTCATTTTACCAATTTCAACATTCAACCTATTTATTTCCTTATCTATTTTAATTTCTTCAAAATACTAAAAATAAGTTAAAAAAACTATTGGACTCATAATCCAACCTTGATCAAAAATCTTTTTAGAAAAGAGTAGTAATTTAAAAAAAATATTTATTTTGCATATAAAACTTACTTTCTGTCTACTTTGCTCTTTTAGCTTAATATTAAAGCACAATATTGAAAATATTTAGATATCGCAAGATTTAGAGCAATATTTTTATTCTAGATAAAATTTATATTTTTTTCCTATACATGAAAACCAAATTAAATAAAAAAACTCAGTATAAAAAATTTTTAATATAAAAAAATTATAAAAAGAAAAAAAATGAGCTGATTAATTAAGTGCCAGCAATCGCGGTCAAACTTAAAGTCAACTAAATAAAACGGATAATGTAGTTAAAAGAAAAAAGAATTATAAACGTAAAAAAAAAAGTTAAATTTAAATTTTAATAAAAATTCAGAAAATTTTTGAAGCTACAAAATTTTTTAAAAAAAAAGGATTTGATACCCTTCTATAAAAATTAAAAAATTATCCAGGGTAATAATAAAACCTTATAAACTCAAAGAATATGGCAGCATAAATAAAATTTAGGGATGCTTGATTATTTAAAATTTGATAATCCACAAATACCTTACTTAAAACTTTACTAATTTCTATATCTCCGTTTTAAGAAATTAATAAGAATTAATAAAATATTCTAAGTATTTTAAAAATAAGAATTCAGGTCAAGACAGAATATTTTAAGCACAATTGAGCATCATTGTAAAAAAGGAATAATTTTTTTTTTAAAAAAAATAAATAGAGAACTTAAAAGTAATATTTTTTTAAAAAGAAAATATGAATATAAATATTTATGTGTACAAATCGCCCGTCACTCTCAACGAAAATTGAGATAAGTCGAAACATAGTAAGTGTATCGGAAGATGCACTTAGAATCAATACCTCAAATTTTACCTATAATAATTCCTTTAATTTTAACAATTTTAATCGTAAGAATTATCCTAACTTTAAATATAAATGATTTATTCTGAAAAAGATCATTTAGAAAAAAAAGAAAAAAATACTCAATAAAAAAAAAATTTTTTCTAAGGTTATTTATTTCTTTTGATCCAAAAACTAATCTATTTTTTGAAATAAATTGAATTATTTTAGTCTTCATCTCATTTTTATTATTAATAAATTTTTGAAGAAAACCCAACCGGATAAATATAGTATTAACTAACTTAGTAAACCAAATTAGAGAACAATTCAAAATTGCTCTAAAAACAAAAAAAGATAGAAGAAAAAGAATTTTTATCGCTCTATTTTTATTAATTTTATATGTTAATTTAATAGGTTTATTCCCTAATATATTTACTCCAACCAGACACATTGCTATAAATATAATAATTTCCTTTCCTATATGAATAGGATTTATAGCATTTGGGTGAACACAATTTACAAACAAGATATTTAGACATTTAGTTCCTAATGGAACCCCACTTCCCTTAATTAGATTTATAGTTATTATTGAACTAATTAGAAACATTATTCGATCATTAACATTAAGAATCCGACTTATAGCTAATATAGTTTCAGGGCATCTTCTCTTAACACTAATAGGAAATATAATAGAAAGATCATCAGTTTTAGCTGTTTGTCTATTAACGTTAATTCAAGGTGTATTAACATCTTTAGAACTAGGAGTAGCTTTTATCCAGGCCTACGTATTTTGTATACTTTTAACCCTTTATTCTGATGAGTCAGACTTATAAATTTTTGTTTTAGTATCATTTGTACAAAAATTTTTGAAATTTTTAGAAAAAGTTAAAACCTTTTAAACAAATTAATTAGCTTATACAAAGCATGTATTTTGAAAATACAAGAAAGACCAAAATTTATTAATTTGAAAAAGTAATTAAAAAATAATATGTCTTTGTCAAAGATAATTTATCTATAAATAGATCTTTTTCTTAATAAGGAAGCAATGCAAATGTTTTTAGTTTCGACCTAAAAGAAAGTAAATATTACTCTTATTACCAATATAGTTTAAAAAAAACAGTAATTTTGTAAATTAAATTTATATCCTTATTATTGGTTAGATAAATAAATTTAAGCTTCTAACTTAAATAAAGTCCAATAAGACTATTATCTTAATTCTTTAGCAAAATAAAATGCATTAAGCTTAGAACTTAAAGATAAGATAAATCTTAAGAATTAATTATATAGTTTAAAAAAACATTATATTTTCAATATAAAATTAGTGAAAATCATTTATAATTAAATAAAAACGGCCAAAAATGGCCCAAAAACGACCAAAAATGGCCCAAAAATGGCCAAAAATGGCCCAAAAACGGCCAAAAATGGCCCAAAAATGGCCCAAAAATGGCCAAAAATGGCCCAAAAACGGCCAAAAATGGCCCAAAAATGGCCAAAAATGGCCCAAAAATGGCCAAAAATGGCCCAAAAATGGCCAAAAATGGCCCAAAAATGGCCAAAAATGGCCCAAAAACGGCCAAAAATGGCCAAAAATGGCCCAAAAACGGCCAAAAATGGCCAAAAATGGCCCAAAAATGGCCAAAAATGGCCCAAAAACGGCCAAAAATGGCCAAAAATGGCCCAAAAACGGCCAAAAATGGCCAAAAATGGCCCAAAAATGGCCCAAAAACGGCCAAAAATGGCCAAAAATGGCCCAAAAACGGCCAAAAATGGCCAAAACCCCAAACTTGGGGGTAAAATAAAAAAAAAGAGAGAGAACAAAAATCCGAACCCAGAGCAGCATTTTAGTTTTTTTTTTTTTTTTTTTTAAATTCTTACGATAATTATTCCCGAGTATTATTTATTATTTATTATATATATTTTTTTTTTTCCATTTTGAAGCACTCATAAAAACAAAAATTTTTGTGTGAAATATTACAAATTTATTAAAATAAATAACACAAAAAAAAATAAGAATAAGAAAAAAATATAAAAAAACACAACCTTTAGAAAAGAATTTACTAAAAAAGACAAATTTTTTATTTGACTAATAAAATAGTAACCATAAAATATTTCAATGAAACCAGAAGTAACTTTAGTGACTTTCCCAGATATATTAAAAAAACCAACTTTAAAAAGATCAGTCTTTAAAAAATGTAGAAATCATATTTGCCTTAAAAAGAAAATTAAACCTCTTCTAACAAGAAAAGATTTTTTACAAAAAAAAAAACAAATCAAAAAAGAAACTAAACACAAAACAGAAACAAAAAGTTTTAAACTTAATGGTAAAATAATATAATTATAAGGAAAAAAAAAAAACACAGATCCTAAATAACCAAGAAACACAGAAAAAACAAATAATAATATTATTCTAAATTCAATTTTTAAAGCCTTATTATTCCTTTCTAAAGGAAGAAAGAATAAATTTTTAAAAGTTAAAAAAAAAATTAAACGAAAAGTGTAAAATACAGTTATAAAAGTTCCAAGAAAAAGTAAAAAAAAAAAGATTCCCCCTACACCTTTTAATAAAAATAATTCTAAAATTAAATCTTTAGAAAAAAATCCAGATAAAAAAGGAAACCCACATAAAGAAAGATTAGCTACATTAAATATACCTAAAGAAAAGGAAAAATTATTATTTATTAAACCAAATCCACGAATATCCTGATTATCATTAAAATAATGAATAAACAATCCTGCACATATAAAAAGAAGAGCCTTAAAACTAGCATGAGTAATTAAGTGAAAAAATGCTAAATTTGAATATCCTAAAGAAACAGTAGTTATTATAAATCCAAGTTGTCTTAAAGTAGAAAGAGCAATAATTTTTTTTAAGTCAAACTCAAATAAACCAGAAATACCGGACATAACTATAGTTAATAGAGAAATATACATTAAAAAAAACTTTAAATCATCAGACAAAAAAAAGCTAAATCGAATTAAAATATAAACACCAGCAGTAACAAGTGTAGAAGAATGAACTAAAGACGAAACAGGAGTAGGAGCAGCCATTGCAGCAGGTAATCAAGCAGAAAATGGAATTTGGGCCCTCTTAGTTAAAGAAGCAATAAAAAAAAACAAACTAAATAAAAACAAATTGTCAGAAAAAGTAAAATTAATATAAGTTCATCTACCTATAGAAAAAAACAAAGCAATAGAACCTAAAATAAAAACATCTCCTACACGATTAGTTAAAGCAGTAATTATACCTGAAGAATAAGATTTAGTATTTTGGTAGTAAATAACTAAACAATAAGAAATCAAACCTAATCCGTCCCATCCTAAAAGTATACAAAAAAAATTAGGGCATAAAATTAAAAAAATCATAGACACAACAAATAAAAATATTAAGTAAAAAAAACGAGACTTATAAATTTCATTTTCTATATAAAATCCAGAATAAAAAATAATTGAACCTCTAATTATTAAAACTATCCCCAAAAACATGCAAGAGATAAAATCAAAATACATTGGAAAAGAAACATAAAAGGAAGAAATAAAAAAATTTCAAGAAAAAAATCACCTAAAATTAAAAATAACTATATTTAAAGCCATAAAAAAGAAAAAAAAACTTACCAAAAAAAAAAAAGGAAATATTAAAAAAAAGATCAAAATTTTGTGACAAACTCATCTTTGATTCCACAAATCAATATTTTCATTAAACTAACAAAATAATAAAAAAAATCCAATTTTAAAAAAAAAAATATAATAGGAAAAATGTGAAGATACAAAATATAATACTCAATAATATAACAAGAATTAAAAAAAAAGACTCTTGAATAAATTCTTCCATGATTACAAAAAGAAAACAAAAATAAGTTATAAACACCCCCTAAAAAAGAAAGAAATATCAAAAAAAAAACTAAAATAAATCTCCAAGAAATTACTCCATTAAACAAAAAAATCTCCCTAATCAAATTTAAAGAAGGTGGACAGGCTATATTAAAAGAACAAAACACAAATCATCAAATTGATAACGAAGGAAATATAGACATTAAACCTTTATTAAGAAAAATTCTTCGAGTCCCAGAACGTTCATAAAGAACATTAGCTAAAAAGAACATTCCAGAAGAACATAAACCATGAGCCACTATTAGCATTAAAGAACCAACAACAGAAGAAACAGAAAAAATTAAGATTCCCATAACCACTAATCTTATATGAGAAACAGAGGAAAAGGCAATAATAGATTTTAAATCTACCTGTCGTAAGCAAATTAAACTAGACAAAACCCCACCTCAAATTCTAATATAAATTCAAACTAGATTAAAGGTCAAAAAATTTTTATAAATAAAAAAAAATCGATATATTCCATATCCACCCATCTTTAATAAAACACCAGCCAAAATTATAGAACCTCTTAAAGGAGCTTCAACATGAGCTTTAGGAAGTCAAGAGTGAACCAAAAATATAGGTATTTTAACTAAAAAAGAAATAATTATAAAAAAATAAACCAAATTAAAAATTGTGTTAACTTCAAATATGTATATATTTAGAGTAAAATTAAATTTTTTTAAAAAGAAAAACCTCAACATAAGTGGCATAGAACCAAAAAGAGTATAAAAAAAAAGATAATAACCAGATTTAATTCGCTCAACCTTATTTCCCCAACCAATAATGATAAATAACGTTGGAATTAAACTTGATTCAAAGAAAAAAAAGAAAAAGAAAAAATTATTTACAACAAAAAATAAACATAAAAAAAAAAATAAAGAAAAAAAAACAATAACAAAATAGTTTGAAAATAAAGAATATTTAAACTTTAAACTTGAGATAACACTCAAAAAAACAATTCAAAAAGTTAAGACCAACATCAAAAAAGAAAAATAGTCTAAACAAACAAAAGAATTTTTTCTAAAAAAATACAAACCAAAGTTAAAAAAATACAATATAGGATAAACAAACACAAAACAAAAAAGTAATAATCACCAACTCAAATCTAAAATTAAACCTAAAAAAAGAACAAAAAAAAAAAAAAAAAAAACTAAAATAGTGACAAATTTATTATTCGAAATCTCATAAACCCATAAAACTTAATTGACTTAACTAGAATAGAAAGACCTAAAGCTCTTTCACAAACAATAAACACAAAATAAAATAATAAAACCTTTAAAGAAAAAGTAGAAATAAAAAAAAATAATAAAAAAAAAAAAAGAATCAAAGAGATAGACTCTAAAATTAAAAGAGAGTTCAAAAAAGACGAATAATTCTTTATGTAAACAATTAAACAAATAATAAAAAAAAAAAAGAATCTAATCATATAAATTAAATAAGAGTGATTTCAAATAAGTTTTGTAGTTTAAAAAATATAAAATTGCAAATTTTAAGATAACATTAGTTCAAAACTTAAGTAACTTTACTTAAAACCAATTTTCATAAAAATAGTTCACAGAATAATTTTTACACTAATCTTTTTTAGATTTTTAAGCCTTATCTTCTCGTCTCACCCAATTATATTAGGATCAATCGTAATTTCTCAATGCATTTTGATAGCAAGATTAATTACAAAAAAGATCGTTTTTAGATGATTTAGATTTTTTATTTTTATTATTTATTTAGGTGGAGTATTAATATTATTTTCTTACATTATTAGATTAATTAATTCAACTAAACCCATTTTAAATTTTAATAAATCCATTTCAACTTTAGTTTCTGCCTGTTTTTTTACAAACCTACTAATAGAAAAAAAAAGATTCATTGAAATAAAAAGAAACAAATTTAGAAAAATAATTATATCAACATTTAGAGAAAGATCAATATTAATAAGAATTTACCTTATACTTTTTCTTTTACTTATCATAGTAATTGTAGTTTTTTTAACCGAAGTTAGAAAAGGAAATATACGAAAACTATAAGTTTCAACCAAAAATTTACGAAACAAAAAAGATTATTTCAAAGATTAAATAAAAAAATTTTTTACAATAATTTTTAGTTTATTAAATTAAACATAATCTAAAAAACAATTTTTTCAGTTAAAATAATTTTTAAAAAAATATTTATATTAAGTAATTAAAGAGAATAATAATAAAAAAAAGAAAATCTAAAAAATTGTTCCTTGTGTATCATGATACATAGAAATAAAAAAATAATTTTCTATCTCGAAAAAAAAAGAACTAAAAATCATTTTGTTTAATGTTTCACAATTAAGAAAAAAGAAATTTAGAAATAAAAAATTTACATTTTTTTTGATATCTAGTTATTTTAGAAAGAAATTCAATTTCAATAATTTTTTAAACAAAAATAAAAAAAGTTTTTAAGGGATTATCTTTAAAAACAACTATAATTAAACCACAAAATTAAACAAAAAGGAATTAAATTAACCAAAAAATATAAAAATTTTAAGTAAATTAAAAAAATTTTATATTAATTATTTATATATAAAATTAAAAAAACAAAAATTAAAAAAAAAAATTATGTAATTAGTAAATTTTTAAAAAAAAATTTAGGAACTCGGCAAATAAAATTATCCGAATGTTTAACAAAAACATTGTCTCCAGAAATTATTAGAGATAAAACCTGCTCAGTGAAATTTTAACAGCCTTTTTTAAGCTAAGGTAGCATAATAATTTGTCTCTTAATTAGAGGCTAGAATGAAAGGTAAAACGAGATAAAAACTTTCTTAATTTTTAAAATTAAATTTTTCCTTTAAGTTAAAAGACTTAAATTTATTTAAAGGACGACAAGACCCTATAGAACTTAAAATTTTCAAAAAATAAAAAAAAGAAATAATTTTACTGGGGAAGTAAAAAAACAAAAATTTTTTTTAAATAAAACAATTTAAAGAAAAAAAGATCCTTAATAAAGAAAAAAGAAAAAGTTACCTTAGGGATAACAGAGTTAAATTTTTTGAGAGACCAAATCGAAAAAAATAATTGCTACCTCGATGTTGAATTAAGATAAATATTAATAGAAAAAAATTAATTTGTTAGGTCTGTTCGACCTTTAAATCTTACATGATTTGAGTTAAGACCGGCGCAAGCCAGGTTGGTTTCTATCCTTAAACCTATTGTTTTTTTCAGTACGAAAGGACCAAAAAAAATAAAATATTTAAATCAATAAATAAATAATTAAAATTATGTAAATAATTGGTTATAACAAAA